AATATTGAATTCCCAGTTCCAAACGAAAAGGAGGGATTTTTAGTGCAATCCCTTTTTTAGTGAAATCCCTATCGAAATCTCCAGGGCAGATTAGATATATCTTTTAGACGACCTATCTTTTAACGAATATCTAACTATATAAATAGTTAATATTGCATATACACGTCTTTCTTCCATAACGTAAACCAACTATTCGTATCTTAAATTCAATCGGATTCTAAAAAAATTTTTTAGATGCTGAAATATTCACAAAAAGAAAATTGAGTTATAGCCATTATTCCATTATTTATATATATATTCCATAAACTTAGTTTGATTTCACTCTTGTAAATAATAATAATCCATTTTTTTCTGAATCTCATTTTTTTTTATTCTCTTCCTTATCATTATCCCACTTGGATACAATCAATCTAAATGGACAAATTCATTAGTCTGAATCATTGCATAGAAATATAAGTCTTTGTTTTCTTGTAAGTTATTTTATTATTATTATTATTATTTTTTAATTTATTAATATTTTATTATTAGTCAATCTATTGAATTGAATAAAACCGAGTGAAATAGAAATAGCTCTATCTCTATAGAAAAAACCCCTTTTTTTAATCACATGTTGGAAACAACTCTTATTCAGATTATGACGCCTAAAATTGGATTGGAATTGAATGAACAAAATAATCAAGCCAAAAAAAAAATTGATTGGACGAAGGTATAAATGATTCAAACGAATTCTAGGAAAAAGATCGTTTAGGACAAAACTTTTTTAGATTTCTTTCCTTTTTGTTTTTACTATTCCTTTAGATCGTTATAAACTTTTTTTCTATTTATGTGTATATTTATGTTCACTAAGTATAAGTAGATTATCTTGAACAAGAATAGATTGCCTTAGACTATAAGATAAAAAAGTCTATTTCAAAACAAAATTCGTTAATGATGCCCCTCAATGGATTCGCCTATATAAGCCGCAGCTAAAGTTGCAAAAATAAGAGCTTGAATACCACTTGTAAATAACCCAAGGAACATGACAGGTATAGGAACCACTGAAGGTACTAAAGAAACAAGAACAACAACTACTAATTCATCCGCTAATATATTTCCGAAAAGTCGAAAGCTAAGTGATAAGGGTTTTGTGAAATCTTCTAAAATGTTAATGGGTAAAAGAATTGGAGTTGGTTGAATGTATTTACTGAAATAACCTAATCCTTTTTTGCTAAGGCCCGCATAAAAATAGGCTATTGACGTAAGTAAAGCTAAAGCAACGGTAGTATTTATATCATTCGTAGGTGCAGCTAACTCCCCATGAGGTAACTCTATAATCTTCCAAGGTAAAAGTGCACCCGCCCAATTAGAAACAAAAATAAATAGAAACATCGTTCCAATAAAGGGGACCCATGGGCCGTATTCCTCTCCGATCTGAGTTTGGCTCACATCTCGAATGAATTCAAGGACATATTCGAAGAAATTCTGACCGCCAGTTGGAATGGTTTGGGGGTTCCGAACAGTTACAATGGCTGAACCTAATAAGATAGCAATTACAACCCAAGAAGTAATAAGTACTTGGGCGTGTACTTGGAAACCTCCTATTTTCCAATAGAAATGCTGGCCTACTTCCACACCAGATATATCATATAACCCTTTTAGGATGTTGATGGAACATGATAGAACATTCATACTACCCCCTGAAAGAAAACTTTAAAAGGAATTATTTTGATTCAACCATCGTTTTTTTTTATTTGCCTACTAAAATTGTATATTTTAAATACCAACAAATCACATAATAGAGCTAGTTATTTTTATCTCTTTTGGACGATTGACAAATAGTAACCGATTATATATCCATAAATATATGGAGTTCACAAAATAATTTCTTTATCTTAATCTTATTATTAATCTATCTTATTATTAATCAGGAATTTCGTATATAGCTAGAACGACCCTCACAAATTGCAAATACTAATTTATTAAGAATTAATCGGATTGAAGCTATAGCGTCATCATTCGCTGGAATCGAAATATCTGCGAGATCCGGGTCACAGTTTGTATCAATTAAACAAATGGTTGGAATTCCCAAAGTGATACATTCCCGAAGAGCCGTATATTCTTCTTGCTGATCAACGAGTATTACAATATCGGGTAACCCTGTCATATATTTAATCCCACCCAGATATGTTTGCAAGTGAGCTAACTGTCTCTTCAATCGAGTCCCATCTCCTTTTGGAAGACGGTTGAGTCTACCGGTCTTTTGTTCCATTCTCAAGTCCCTGAACTTTTGAAGTCTAGTTTCTGTAGTAGACCAATTCGTTAAAATACCGCCGAGCCATTTTTTATTAACATAATGACACCGAGCCCTTATTGCAGCCCGGGCTACTGAATCCGCTGCTTTATTTTTGGTACCAACAATTAAGAATTGTTTTCTCTTGCTTGCTGCATCAAAAACTAAATCACAAGCTTCTGATAAAAAACGAGCAGTTCTAGTAAGATTTGTAATATGAATACCTTTACGTTTTGCAGAGATATAAGGGGCCATTCTTGGGTTCCATTTTCTAGTACCATGACCAAAATGAACTCCCGCTTTCATCATCTCTTCTAAATTAATGTTCCAATATCTTTTTATCATTTCTACCCACACTTCCTCTCTCTCTCTTTCTTTTTCAAACAAAGAAAAAGAGAGAGGGGGTACCCTGAAATAAATAATTGTTCCGATGGAACCTTATCTTTTCCCGGAGATTGGATGTTGATATACGATCCAAGCAATTAATTTCATTCTATTCCTTATTTTCTTTATTACTATTAATAAATCACATGGAACAAATCACAGGACCACGATTAATTAAAATAAAATAAAAGGATGAATCCGCTCTTAGGAATCATTAAATCCTAGAAATGCTTATTCTGATGTATCATAGAAATTTCTTGAAATGCAAGAATCAAATAACTCTCTCTGGTGGAATAAAAAATCTCTATCTCTAAATTCCCCCTCGAATAAATTCTTCTTTTTGCTGTTCAAAGGCATCTTTTTATGTTTCCTTGAGCCTTGCACGAATCTTTTGAATCCGGTACCGACGGGTATCATACCGCCTAGAACAACGTTTTCTTTTAGGCCTTTCAACCAATCGATACGACCGCGGAGAGCAGCTTTTGCTAAAACGCGAGCAGTTTCTTGAAAACTCGCCTCGGATATGAAACTTTGAGTATTCAGAGATGCTCGCGTTATTCCCAATAATATGGGTCGGTAACAGATGGCTTCTTCCAAAGCGCGTCCCGTTCGTTCTGCTCGAAACAATCCAATTAGTTCTCCGGGTGAAAAAACATTAGACATTCCGTCTTCTGAAACCAATACTTTTGATGTTATTTGCCGTACAATAATTTCTATATGCCTATTATGGATCTGCACCCCTTGAGATCGATAAACTTTTTGGATCTTATTAACCAAAGAGATACGACTTTGCACGATAGTTAACTCAGCACCAATCAAGAATCGCCAAGGAATTCCAAAAATTCTTGTTATACACTCGTTCCAACCCTCAACTCTCTTTTCTAGGTTTATCGATATTGAATCAATTGAACGTACTTCTAACACTTGTTCCACTTTTGGAAGACCCTGCGTTATATCACCAGATCGCGATTTTTCATATATAAATGTAACTAATGTAGCTCCTTCGTAAAGGATTTCTCCATAATGACCATGAACGGTTGCTCCTGGCGTGGCCAAATAAGGCTGAGCCGATCTTATTACTACAGAGTCAATGTGAACAATTATAACTTGACCCGATTTTAGATGTGGTCCGCTTTTGGCAATACATACATTTTCACAAATAAATTGTCCCAGTCTAATTATTGTGAAGAAAGATTCACAATCATTAGGATGATAATTATGATGGAGAAAATACCAATTCAAAGTGAATGGATTCAAAACACTCTTACTGCATGGATCGGGATTAACAATTCTCCCGGTTTCATCCATTAAATAATATTTAAGTACTTGAAAAGTCTCTTTTAAATTGTCAAGTTTCAAATATTTAGTTATGGAGATCTGATTATGAGTTATTAAATTGAAATGGTTTAATAAATCAAAATTTGCAATTTGAAGGGCTGTTCCTAATGGGCCCAACGAATTTTGAATTGAAATTATAGGATCTCTTTTAATTGATTCTTTTATTACATTGTGATCTTTTACATGATTGAATGCATCCATTCGAAAACAATTAGATGATGACAAAATTAGCAAAAATTGACATTCCTTATTTCTATTCAATAACGTACTAATAGTTCCGTGATTTTGTTTAAGTGATTGTTGAATCCGTGCTTTGGAATAACTGGGATAAAATGGATTAATATTGGTGGGATCTGATCCATTATTAGAGATCGGTCCGAAACCTGATGGATCATCCCTTTTTCTAGTTCTACTCCTGATATATGAAATTTTGGATTTCAATAGATTGATTCTTAGGAAATCACGAATCAGACCATTTGTGCTTACTTCAACAAAAGAAGCGCGGGCCTCCTCGATAGAAGAACTTTTTTTGTCTTGATCCCAATTCAAGACTAAACAAGTACGAATTAATTGAATACTTGTGTCAGAAATTCCCCGAATTGGTTTACTATTTCCATAAAGGATATAATTGACAACTTGAAGTTTCAGATTATCCTTTTCCTGCAATAGATCCGCGGTGAAAAGTGTTTCTAAATTGATACCGTTCGCTATCTCATATATGATTACTGGTCGAACCAAAACAAAATACTTTTTTTTGGTAGGTGTGATTCGTTGGATATAGATCCAATTTTTCACTTTTTTTGATTCCTTAGAATGTGTTTTTACCGTTCCTGGTGGTATCAAGATACCACTATGTCGAGATATCTTATCTGTTTCTCCCGGAAAATGGATATCTCCCGAAAAGATTTTAAGTTCGATTTTTTTTTTTTTTCTCTCCACTCGGACCAATCCGCCCCCTCGACTTCTTGTATTTAAAGAGATTTGTGTATCTACTCCAACGATACTATTA